TTCTTTAATTAAGAGAAGAAAGGAGAATAGTAAACAATAGAATACTAGAAATTCTCTTATCCCATTCGGAAAGATATCATCTCATAATTATCTATGACTGTTTATGTCTATAGCATGACCACTTGATGAAATGTGGAGGAACGCGGGACAAATGGCCGATACTACTGGAAGGATTCCTCTTTGGGTAATAGGTACTGTAACTGGTATTCTTGTGATTGGTTTAATTGGTATTTTCTTTTATGGTTCATATTCCGGATTGGGTTCATCCCTGTAGTAATCGGATGAATTGACTTGTAGACATGAAAGCGTAAGAACTCAACGGGATCCCCCTCGAATCAGACAAATAAAGAGGGGGTAGGTCCCGTTAAGTTCTTTTAAGTTTTTAATGATCAAAATATTTTATTCGTATAAATGAAAAAAATGAATCATTTTTTTCCGATGTTTGAAAAAACTTTATTTCTTTCTTATGATGTTTTTAAAAAATAAACTTCATTGATTGATTCAGAACATCTGTTCCTTGATAGTATCTGTCGATACTTTCAAAGTGAAAAGAAAGAAAAAATCACTAGACCCCTCCCTTTTTTTTTCTGGAGGACACACTCACAATATACCAATAATATATATTTCTGTTGATCAGATATCATCCAAATTCTTTCTATACTAATCGAACCTTACTCTCTGTATTTTAGTATTTAATCCAAATTTTAATTTTTTTTATAAATTCATTGAAAAAGTTCTATTTGCTCAAAAAATTTACCTCCATTTTTTTGTTTGTCCATTACTTACGTAATAAATTTGAAAAAGGTTCTGATAAACCTGGAAAAATTTGAAACTAAAAATAAAATAGGATCTTTGACAAATGGGATCAAAAAGCATTATTATTTCGACACAAGACATTACATTATTATTTCGATACAAGAAAGGACTATGGAAAATGACTTTTTATGTTATTGTGTCGAAGACTGGTAAGACGAATAAAACACCCTCCTAGAATCCCTTGTTCCATTCATTTCTTTATATTCTCCACTTACTTATCTTATGTTGAGTATCTAGTCGAATTTGATTCTATTCGAATACAAAACTATTAATACATTCTATGACATTTCAATATGACAATAATCACATAATCATACCGCTCTAATCTAATTTGGATTGAAAAAAAAAAACAAAGAAAAGAAAAGTTAAATTAAAGTCAAGTAGTCTTCTTCACAATATACATAGGCGGTACAAGGAATTACCGAACTCTGGTCGAAAAGGAAAAAATAATATAAAAAAGCAAAAGGCTTTTCATAATTTTTTTGATTATACATAATTATAATTATATAAATATATAAATATAAAAAAAAATTATATTATATAATATAATTATATAAATTATATAAATAGAATGGAATTGCCAACAAATATTTGGTTCTTTTTACAAACTTTATGTTGAAAAATTCACGGTTCTAGAAATTCATTTCAGACAATTGAACCTTTTCAAACTGTTTCTTTTTAAGAACCAAAAAGATTTGTGCCAAAATAACAGATGCCAAGAAGAACAAAAGGCCTTGGACACGTAATGGATCTTGAAGTACGATTTCAGCATCCCCCTGACCAAATCCACCCACATTAGGATTACTCGTTAATGGTTGATCAAGTTTGATAGATTCCCCCTCTGAAACAAGAAGTTCCGGTCCCGGGGGTATAATATCAACCACTTGACGTCCATCCAATGCATCCACTATGGTTATTTCGTATCCTCCTTTTTCTTTGCGTATTATTTTGCTTACTATACCCGCTGTTGTAGCATTATAAACATTATTGTTACTCTTGCTACCGTCGGGATAAATCTGACCCCTTCCCCTGTTCCCGCCTACATATATGGGATATTTTAAGAAGTGAACATCTTTCTTAGTAGCGGGGTCTGGAGAAAGAATAGGAAAGGTGATTTCGCTATATTTCTGACCAGGAACAGGACCTATCACAAGAATATTTTTTTTAGTAGGACGATAGTTCTGAAAAGACAGATTGCCTATCTTTTCTTTAATCTCTGGAGAAATACGATCGGGGGGGGCTAATTCAAACCCCTCAGGTAAAATAAGAACAGCCCCTACATTCAAAGCTCCCTTTTTACCATTAGCAAGAACTTGTTTCAGTTGCATATCATAAGGAATTCGAACAACTGCTTCAAATATAGTATCAGGAAGTACCGCTTGTGGAACCTCGATATCTACGGGTTTATTAGCTAAATGGCAATTGGCACATACAATACGGCCAGTCGCTTCTCGTGGATTTTCATAACCCTGCTGTGCAAAAATGGGATATGCGTTTGAACTGGGTGTCCTAGTGATTATATATATCATGAGCGATATGGAAATGGATCGAGTAATCTCTTCCTTTATCCAAGAAAAAAGAGTATTTATAGTTTGCATGGTCCAATCATTGGTATCGAAAATTTATACAATAAAATTAGGTAGGTCCCTAGTCTAGTATAGTTCCCTATCTATGATTCTGCTATTTACTAAAAAAATATTAATGGAATATAGGAAGAATTCCTTGTAGGAGTAGAAAGAATAAGTACAATTTTGAATGTTTTGCTTATGTACAAAGTAACAACCATTATAATTTGATCAGTGAATCATTTTTCAGTCATTCATTGAATGATAAATCACTACAAGTGAGGGAGATACACGATTTAAATAACGGAAGATCAAATATTTTAAAATTGTATCTAGAATGACCGGAAAAGTGGAAACAAGACCGGATATAATTTGATCGTTATGAGCAAATCCAAAATCTTTGTATAAAGAGCCAATCATTAGTTCCCAACCGTGGGGCGAATGGAATCCTATACATAAATCAGTTAATAAAAGAATTGAAAAAGCTTTTATTGTGTCGCTTAAGTTATATAGGAATTCTTGAACCCAAGAGTTAAGAATAACAAGTTTTTCATTACCTAAAACAGAATAACCACTTAGAATAACGAAACAGATTATATTTGTCGAGAAATTCAAAATCGTATGGATACAATCCCCATTGTGTATCTTGATCAATTGGATCGTTTCTTTGTAGATTCCGATACGAAGCTTTTCTAGATGTGTTTCCGGGTATTCCTTTATCATTTCGTCCAAGAGGAAGAGTTCCTCTAATTCTATGAATTTTTTTAGAATACTCTTTTCTTGAATGATATTCAAGAAAATTTCGGATTCCATAGTATCCCACCAATTAGTAACCCAAGATTCCAGACTTTTAGTAAATGAGAGAGAGATCCACCAGGGCAAAAATACTATAGATGCAAAATATAGAAGGGGAATGAATGCTTTCTTTTTTGCCATTTTTTCGTCTTTGAATTTTTAATGAACTCACCTCATTCGTCGACTCCATACGATACTAACTAATATTCATATCAAGGATAAGTTCTATTACAAGTCATCGAGCCCATGAATTTATTCCCTGTTTTTTTCTGTATGATTCAGTGGTTAGTACTTGAATTTAGAAATAATACAGAGATGGAATAAGAAAGAGTCCACTTTTTTGAAAAAAAAGCCTTCACTCTTTTCAATTCATTTTCAAAATACTTCAATTGGTACACGCAAGAAATAAGCCAATTCAGCAGCTTTTTGCTCAATTTCTCGTGGAGTCAAATTCTCATCAGTACGAGTCAGGGGAATAGCCCCATGGCCTCTGATTTCCATATAAAGGACACGACGAGCATAAATACCCTCTTTAACTTCTATTCTGATGGACTGGATGTCTTTCATAAGGAATTGGAGTAAGATCCGACGATTTTTTCCAGGAAATCCCCAACGAAAAATACACACTATTCCTTCTTTTCTATCGAATCGATCATAACCACTACCTACATTCCATGAAATTGTGCACCACAAATAGGAGCTAATAAAGAGACCCGCAATCCCGTAGAAAGACATCACGATCCCCTGTGGAAAAAAAATGATTTGTGTAGACGGAAATAAAGATATAAAATTCCTACCAAGATAACTGGAAATTCCAACTAATAAAAACCCTAATGAACCTAAAAAAAGGATAAAGGCCCAGCAGAAATTACTTGTTTTTCGAGACCCCGCTATAAGTTCTATCCATATATGTTCTGATCGCCAATTCATACTAGATCTAGTTGCATTTTATTGAAATTGAGAGAATAACCCAAATGAATTTGACTTTTTTTGTGTGTTTCCGAAGTAACTCTCATCAACTAGCACTATTTCGATGTGCACTTTTAGGAGTAATTCATCGAATTTCTTAGACCTAAAATAATAAGATCCACTTCGTATGATTCCCTATAGATATCTACATATGGATACATTTACTTTACATTTCAGACATTCGCCCCAATCCCGATTTTGTTTCAAATAGCTATAATTCATTTATGTATATATCATGTTTACGCATGCATAATAGCTTATGTTCAGGGGAAACTGAATCACATATTTGATTCTAAGAAATCAATATCTGTATTATGATTATGATCTAAGTCTTGAAAAAAAAAATAGATAAGATTTTATCTATATCTAAAAAATCTTGTTTTTTTGAACATGAAGAAATAAAGAAGCCATCGCAATTGCCGGAAATACTAGGCCTACTAAAGGCACCAAAATAGAGGGTAAGTTATTGAAAGTTGTCATAAAATAGATACCTGGATTTAATATTTGTACCTGTTATTGTTATATTGTTATTTATATTGTTATAAAGGTATCGTATAATCATTATAATTCATATATAATTATACTAAGTATAGCTAAGTGAGTATATAATTGAGTATATGTAAGTACATAATATTAATATATAAATAAAACAATAACAATAAATATAACAATTTCAAAAATTTATAATTTATAAATAGAATAAGATAAGATAGAATAAGATAAGAAAATAAGTGCAAGGAATGTAGAACTAAGAAAATAGAATTTTTCATCTTTCTACATGTTTTTTTATTATTTTTTATTATCTTGTTTTTGTCTAATAATTTGAATTTAATAAACGTGAATAAAATAAAGAAA